TTGAAACAAATAGACGCGTTACAAGTTCCATACAGATTACTTCTCAATACAATTTCTTTCAAATTCATTAAAATTTCATGTACGGATTCTTGAATACCTACAAAAGTAGAATATTCGTGTGGTAGTTTCTCAAATTTTGCACGTGTAATACATGTTCCTTCTATTTCTCCTAGTAAAGCTCTTCGCATCGCGATGCCTATTGTATCGGCTTGGCCTTTCATAAGTGGGGCCAGAATAAAGCGTCCATAATAAAGACGCTTACTGTCTGCTCTTGATTCAACACACTTCCACTGCAGTGTCCGAGTAGATACTGTTACTTTCTCTCGAACCATAGTAATATTATTTGATCAAATCATTGAATTATTTATTTCTCTTGAAATCTCTTCAATGGTTACACACGTCTTTTTTTGGGGGGCCTACAGCCATTATGTGGCATAGGGGTTACATCCCGTATGAAACTTAATAGTATACCACTTCTACGAATAGCTCTTAATGCCGCATCTCTCCCGAGACCGGGGCCCTTTATCATGACTTCTGCTCGTTGCATACCTTGATCCACCACTGTCCGAATAGCATTTCCCGCTGCGGTTTGAGCGGCAAATGGTGTTCCTCTTCTTGTACCCTTGAATCCACAACTACCGGCGGAGGACCAAGAAATTACTCGCCCTCGTACATCTGTAACAGTCACAATGGTATTGTTGAAACTTGCTTGAACATGAATAACTCCCTTTGGGATTCTACGCGCATTCTTACGTGAACCAATACGTCTATTTCTACGTGAACCAATTTTTGGTATAGGTTTTGCCATATTTTATCATCTCATAAATATAAGTCAGAGATATATGGATATATCCATTTCATGTCAAAACGGATCCTGGTTTTTTTACTGATTTTTTTGTACATCTGTATATCAGGTCCTTTAGATTTCGGGAGTCCTTTTTGATTTAAAACAATTATCCTTGTCTTTGTTTATGTCTCGGGTTGGAACAAATTACTATAATTCGTCCCCGCCTACGGATCAATCGACATTTTTCACAAATTTTACGAACGGAGGCCCTTATTTTCATATTTGTCACTCCTTTTCTTAATTCTGAATCTACTTAATTTAATTGGAAGAAAATAAATTTCTTAAAATTTTTAACTTCGAATTGTATCCCTACGAAAGAATGTTGAAATCAAAAAATCACCCAATTATTTGAGTCTTTACTTTTGAATATACTGAATATAATATTCAAATTATATTCCCTTTAGTTGAATCATAAGAACTTACCATAATTTTGTTAATTTATAGGGAGTATATGTATAAAATTACGTTGAACCTTTCCCGAAGCAAAACCTAGAATCGGATTGATTTTTGTTATCTAAACGAACTCGAAACATACATACCATTGGGACGTAGCTCAGTAATTAAACCTTCGCAAATCTGTTTTTGTTCTTTCTCTTGCATTCCAGGTAAAACGGCTTTGAAACATCAACTAATTAAAGAGGCATAATATTATCAACCTACCTTTTACTCTTTCTTTTCACAAATATGAGAATTTCGCATATGATTTGGCTATCAGAAAGATTACCATATATAACACAAAATTTCCCCGCCGATTCCTTCTATTCGAGCCTCTCGGTCTGTCATTATCCCTCGAGAAGTAGAAAGAATTACAATCCCCATTCCGCCTAAAATTCTCGGAATTCGTTGATAGTTAGAATAGATTCGTAGGCCGGGCCGACTGATCCGTTTTAAATTTAAAACAGTTCTATATGGTCCTTTCCTATTTCTTCTATGTCGTAGGGTTAAAACCAAAAAAAAATTATTGCTTTCCTGATGTTTTCTCACGTTTTCAATAAAACCTTCTCGTAAAAGGATTTTAACAATATTTTCAGTGATATTAGTAGATGGTATTCGAACTGTTCTTTTTTCATTCATGTCAGCATTGCGTATAGAGGTTATTATGTCAGCAATAGTGTCTTTACTCATGATAAACTAAGATTATTGTTGCCCCCGAATTTTGATATAATCAACATGCTCTATTTCTTTTTTTTTTCTAAATTCATAAATATTTATGAATTTTAAAAGGTATATACGTGATATACAAACAATCTACTAATTAAAGTAATCCATTTCATTCAAATATTATAAACTATATCATGGTATTCCCTTATAATACTTCGGGTGCTAATGAAACTATTTTAGTAAAATTTAACTGTCTTAATTCCCGGGGGATCGCGCCAAAAATTCGGGTTCCCTTTGGATTTCCTTCTTGATCAATAACAACTGCAGCGTTGTCATCATATCGTATTATCATACCGTTGTCGCGTTTGAGTTCTTTACAAGTACGTACAATTACAGCTCGGATCACTTCTGATCTTTCTAGAGGTGTATTTGGCACTGCTTCTTTGATTACAGCAACAATAACGTCACCAATATGAGCATATCGTCGATTACTAGCTCCTATGATTCGAATACACATCAATTCTCGAGCCCCGCTGTTATCGGCTACATTCAAATAGGTTTGAGGTTGAATCATATCTTTTTTTATTGATTTTGTCTTTTCAATGTAAAGGGTGAAAAAAAAAGAAATATTGTTTGTTCAAAACAAGAAACCTACAATTGTTTTTTTTTTTATCAAAAAAATGATTTCCTTTTGTTCTACATTTCTATCCTATACCGAAAGAATGAATTGAGTTCGTATAGGCATTTTTGATGCCGCTATTGAAATAGCCCTTCTGGCTATATTTTCTGCCACTCCGCTCATTTCATAAAGTATTCTGCCGGGTTTAACAACAGCTACCCAATATTCGGGAGATCCTTTCCCCGAACCCATACGCGTTTCGGTTGGTCTTACTGTAACTGGTTTGTCTGGAAATATACGTACCCATATTTTTCCACCGCGGCGTGCGTTTCGTGTCATTGCGCGACGCCCCGCTTCTATTTGTCTAGACGTGATCCAAGCGGGTTCAAGTGCTTGAAGAGCATATCTACCAAAGCAAATACGATTACCTCGATAAGATATTCCTTTCATTCTTCCTCTATGTTGTTTACGGAATCTGGTTCTTTTGGGGTTATAGTTGATGGTTGTTTATCAATTCCATCCATCTCTATTACAGAACTGGACATGAGAATTTCTTCTCATCCAGCTCCTCGCGAATTAAACGATTAAAAATCAAATACATGGTGAATAATATACTGAATCGGGGTATTCTTTAAAATTCCATTTATTTAATAGAATAATATAATTTTTTTTCTTTTGATTTTATATATATATATAATTAACCACGTATTCTATTTAATCTTATAATGAATCTTTATTTGATTTTGCTTTTTCTTATCATATCGAATTTATTCAACCTTCATAAAAAAAAAATTCGCGGGCGAATATTTACTCTTTCAACATTCAGTTGTAAGATTAGTCTATGACAACACAATCTTTCAAAAAAAAATTTGGTTCGTTCCGCCATCCTACCTACTGAATCATTAGGATTCCTTTTCAATAGAATCTTATGCATTCACAGGTTCTATCGTCCCCACCACCTCTTGAGTAATGATTAGGTCTGAATTCTACAACGGAGCTCCTAATGAAATTTTTGAGTCAACCTTCTCAGTCTTTATTGGCTCGGGGCTCTTTATTTGTGGTTCTATCCACGTATTTGTCTAATTAGGGATCAATCAGTATTGATGCTTTATTACATTCTTTTTTATGAGATGACTCATAGACCGTACATATTGGAATCGTATATCGTTGGTATTCTTTTTCTATCTTTCTCTCACCTTTCCATTTATCTGTATCCTTTTCTTGCTTTACAACCAATAATCAGATTGGTTTATATTTTTTTTTGCAAAAAAGATTTCAGTTGCTACAATGATATGACTTATATATATATCCTATATATCTATATCATATTTTGACTGGCTCTTTCTTTATATCCAGATAATGCGAAGCAATGAGTTGGTTATTAGTTCTATAGTTATTAGTTCGTACTACGAGTTATTCCATTTTTTTGAAACCTAATCCTAATAGAAAAACCAACGAGTCACACACTAAGCATAGCAATTATATCAAATGATTAATTGAATTTTTATTCAACCTTATAGAATTGTTCATTTTTTTATCATTAAATAGAAATAGAACTAAATACAAGTTAAGTAAATGTTTATTATTCTTCGTTTACAAATATCCAAATTTTGATACCTAATACCCCATAGATAGTTCGAACTGCGTAGGAGCAATAGTCTATTTTGGCTCGAATGGTTTGTAGAGGAACCCTACCTTCTCTGATCCATTCGACACGTGCAATTTCTTTTCCGTCGATACGACCTGCAATTTGTACTTGAATTCCTTTTGTACCTGCTTGCTCAGTTAATTCAATAGCTTTTTTCATTGCTTTGCGAAATGAAACTCTATTTTTTAATTGCCCGGCTATAAATTCCGCAAGAATATTGGGGTGCCCATAAGGGTTTACAATTCTTGTAATAGCAATGTTGAGTTTTCGGTTTACACAATTGAGTTCTTTTTGTACATTGAATTGTAATTCTTCGATTTTTCGAGTCCTTTCTTCTATTAATAACTTGGGGAATCCCATATAGATTATCACTTGAATCAAATCGATTCTTTTTTGAATCTCTATACGTGCAATTCCCTCGACATTAGAGGATATTTTCAGATTTTTTTGTACATAATTTTTGATACAATCTCGTATTTTTTGATCTTCTTGTAGATCTTCGGAATAATTTTTGGGTTGTGCAAACCAAAGAGAATGATGCCCTTGGGTTGCGCCCAATCTGAAACCAAGTGGATTTATTTTTTGTCCCATAGTCCCCCACTACTATATATATCGTGAAACATCATATCGGTGTGTTTTTTTTTTTTATTCGTTCGGATTTTTTTAAGCATAACATAATATAGCGTATTTGTAGTTTTTCTAATATGGAATATTCTTTCTTTAAATATTCCTCAGCTGCTTTTTCCTTTTATCTTTTCCTTTTATCTATATTCTAGTTGTTCATC